CATTTCGGATAATTGAACCTTCTCAAACTGTTTCTTTTTAAGAACCAAAAAGATTTGTGCCAAAACAACCGATCCTAAGAAGAACAAAAGGCCTTGGACACGTAATGGATCTTGAAGTACTATTTCCGCATCCCCCTGACCAAATCCACCCACATTAGGATTACTCGTTAATGGTTGATCGAGTTTAATGGATTCGCCCTCTGAAACAAGAAGTTCTAGGCCTCGAGGGATAATATCAATCACTTCGCGTCCATTCGATGCATCCACTATGGTTATTTCGTATCCCCCCTTTTCTTTTCGTAAAATTTTGCTTATTATCCCTCCTGCCGTAGCATTATAAACTGTATTGTTACTTTTGCTACCATCAGGATAAATCTGACCCCTTCCCCTGTTTCCACCTACGTATATAGGATATTTTAAGAAGTGAACATCTTTATTAGTAGCAGGGTCTGGGGCAAGAATAGGAAAGGTTATTTCACTATATTTTTGACCAGGAACAGGACCTATTACAAGAATATTTTTGTTATTGGGGCGATAATTCTGAAAAGACAGATTTCCTATCTTTTCTTTCATCTCGGGTGAAATACGATCGGGGGGGGCTAATTCAAATCCCTCCGGTAAAATAAGAACAGCTCCCACATTCAAAGCTCCTTTTTTACCATTAGCTAGAACTTGTTTTAGTTGCATATCATAAGGAATTTTAACAACTGCTTCAAATACAGTATCAGGAAGTACCGTTTGTGGAACCTCAATATCCACGGGCTTATTAGCTAAATGGCAATTGGCACATACAATACGCCCAGTTGCCTCTCGTGGATTTTCATAATTCTGCTGGGCAAAAATCGGATATGCACTTGAAATGGATGCCCAAGTTATTATATATATCATGAGTGAGACAGATATGGAGCGAGTAATCTCTTCCCTTATCCAAGAAAAGGTATTTCTAGTTTGCATGGTCCAATCGTTTATCCCGAAAATTTCTACAATAAAGTTAGGTAGGTCGATAATATACTTCCCTAGCCACAATTCTGCTATTTACATTTACTGAAAAAAAATCTTTTGTGTTGAAATATACAAGGAATCCCTCATGGGTAAAAAGAGTAAAGTAAATACGACTTTGATTTGGTTATGATGTATAAGGTACGAAAGATTAAAATTGGATCAGTGAATCATTTTTTAGTCGTTTATTGCATGATAAATCACTACAAGTGAGGGAGATACACGATTTAAATAACGAAAGATCCAATATTTAAAAATTGTATCAAGAATGACTGGAAAGGTAGAAACTAGACCAGATAAAATTTGCTCATAATGAGCAAACCCAAAATCTTTGTAAATATAACCAATCATTAGTTCCCAACCGTGAGGCGAATGGAATCCGATACATAAATCAGTTAATAAAAGAATCGAAAAAGCTTTAATTGTATCACTTAAATTATATAGGAATTCTTGAACCCAAGAATTCAGAATAAAAAGCTTTTCCTTACCCCAAAAGGAATAACCACTTAGAATAACGAAAGATATTAGATTTGTCGAGAAGTGCAAGATTGTATGGATACGATACTCATTGTGTATCTTGATGAATTGGATCGTTTCTTTGTGGATTCCTAGACGAAATTGTTGTAAATCGGTTTCTGGGTATTCCTTTATCATTTCATCGAGCTGGAATAGTTCTTCTAATTGTATGAATTTTTCTAGAACACTTTTTTCTTGAATATCATTCAAAAAAGTTTCGCATTGTCTAGTATTCCACCAATTAGTAATCCAAGTTTTCAAACTTTTATTACAGCAGAGAGAGATCAACCAGGGCAAAAAGACTATAGATGTAAAATAAAAAAAAGGAATGAATGCTTTCTTTTTTGCCATTTTGAATCTGTGAATTGTTAATGAACCTACCTCATTTGTTGATTCTATTAGATCTAATATTTCTATCGAGCATGAGTTTCTATTCTAATTCCAATAGAATGTAGTGAGCCTATGAATCCATTTTCTCTTTTTCTGTTGATTCAATACTGAGTCTTTGCTTTGAATCTAGAAAGAATACAGAAATAGACTCAGAATACACTTCCAACTTGAATCAAGAAAAAATTAGGGTTTCCAGGATGTTATTCCCCCTTTTTTCGATCAATACTAATTTCGAGACGAAGAAACTCCTTTTCTATCAAATATATAAAAAAAACGAGCATAAAAGAATAGATGAATATTCAATTGACAAAAAAAAAAGAAAGAAATTCTTTAGTTTTTTCTTCCTACTGCCAAAGCATTTAGTCTTTTCAAATTAATTCATTTCAAAATACTTCAATTGGTACACGCAAGAAGTAAGCCAATTCAGCAGCTTTTTGCTCAATTTCTCGTGTAGTAAAATTTGCATCAGTACGAATTAAAGGAATAGCCCCTTGACCTCGAATTTCCATATAAAGGACACGCCGAGCAGAAACACCCTCTTTAACTTCTATTCTGATGGACTGAATATCTTTCATAAAGAATCGTAAAAAGATGCGACGACTTTTTCCAGGAAATCCCCAACGAAAAATACGCACTATTCCTTCTTTTCGGTCGAAAAGATCATAACCACTACCCACATTCCACAAAATAGTGCACCACAAATAGCAACTAATAAAGAGACCTGCGATCCCATAGAAAGACATCACAATCCCTTGTGGAAAAAAAATGATTTGCTGAGACGGAAATAACGATATAACATTTCTACCAAGATAACTGGAAGTTCCAACCAATAAGAATCCTAATGAACCTAAAAATAGGATAAAGGCCCAGCAGAAATTACTTGTTTTTCGAGACCCCGTTATAAATTCTATCCATATAGATTCTGATCGCCAACTCATATATATTAGATCCAGTTATACAATTTTTTGGAATTGAGAAAATATGACTTTCCTTTTTTTGTTTTCAAAGTAACTCTCATCAACTATTTTGTTGTGAACCTTTACCTTAGGAGTAATTCATAGAATTTTTGATATCTTAAATAATAACATCTCCTTCCTTTATATGATCCCCTATAGCTATATACATACAAATAAATAGATTGACTTGAATTTCATACATCGGCCCGATGATGATTCATTTTTTTTTCAAAAAAGCGCAAATTTATTTACGTTTACACATGCATAAGAGCTTTTTTTATTTATGTTTGTAGGAATCTATGTGTTATACAATATTCTACCAAATGGGTCTTATCGAATCGAAGTTTTTAAAATAAAAAAAGGAGTGATACGATTAGGTCTCAGCCGATCTAAAAAATCTTATTTTTTTGAATATGAAGAAATAAAGAAGCCATTGCAATTGCCGGAAAGACTAGGCCTACTAAAGGCACAAAAATAGAGGGTAAGTTATTGAAAGTTGTCATAAAATGGGTACCTCAATTTAATATTTGTACCTGTTATTGTTATATTCTGAATTCTAAAGATATCTTAGAATATCTTGTATTTTTATTATTTCTATTATATATATTATATAATTATACTAAGTATCTTTAAGTAAATATATATCTAATACTAATATACAACCTAATAGAAATATTATAGAATAGAACCTAATAGAAATAGAATAAAAAAATAGGTACAAGAAATGCCAAACTAAATAAATGGACTTATTAATCTTTCAAAATAAAATAGATGTATCATAATCCCCTTGTTAGATTTATTATTCTTTTTGTCTTATATCTTATATTTTTGTCTTATATCTTATAATAGTCATTAATAAAGAAAAAATGTTATTCCATTACAAATTTCTACAAAATGGAAGACTCTCTATAGATCTGTATATATCTCTATTTGAATTATCTATACATATGCAAGGGAGGAAAATGAATTTTTCAGGGTTTTCGTTTAATTCTGATAAACTAACCGTTCTATTTTATTTCATTTTTGTTCAAAGGAAAAAAAGCATGGAGCTGAAATAACTCGCTCAGAACACCTTTTAAAAGATTACGTGGTACAATTGCATCCAATAAGCCCTTACGTAATAAAGATTCAGCCGCCTGTGAACCTTCAGGCACGGCTTTTTTCAATGTTTGTTCAATTACTCTTTTACCCGCAAATGCAATATAGGCATAGGGTTCGGCAATAATGATATCCCCCAACATACCAAAACTAGCTGTCACCCCACCGGTAGTAGGAGATGTAAGAATTGATATATAGAATAACTTTTTACTTGATTGATAATCACATAAAACTGAAGAAATTTTAGCCATTTGCATCAAACTTAAACTTCCTTCTTGCATTCGTGCTCCTCCGGAAGAACACACTAAAATAAGAGGTAAACATTGATTGGTAGCATACTCGATCAAACGAGTTATTTTTTCGCCTACTACGGATCCCATACTACCCCCCATAAACTGAAAATCCATAACCCCAAGGGCTACCGGAATACCGTTTAGTTGACCTATACCTGTTTGAACAGCGTCAGTCAATCCTGTAGTTTTTTGAGCAGAGTCAATACGCTTTTTATAAGGTTCCTCCTTTGAATGAAATTTAATGGGATCCGCAGAGACCATGTCTTCATCCATAGGATTCCAAGTACCCCGATCAATCGAAAGCTCGATTCTCTCTGAACTACTCATTTTCAAATAATGTCCACATTGTTCACAAACATTCATTTTGACTTTCTTATACATTAATCCATAACAATTGTCGCATTGAATCCACAATTGATTGTAGTTTTGAGTTATATCGAAATCCTTAGAACTTATTAAATTACTACGATTCCTATTAGTTCTTATCTTGTAATTTTTGCTTTCACGAATCTTTCCACTTTCACTACAAATGAAATTATAAATGTAACTTTCATTGGAATTATTACTATCGCTTAAAAAGTTACTATCAATACAGATGTGAGAACGAAAATAAGAATCAATGCAACTATTAATGTGATTAGTACAATTATATTTAGTATCCTTAATGTAAGGATCATAGTGCAGATCGTTGTCACCTTTAGATCTATTATTCAGATAACTAGAACTACAATAACTATAAAAAAACATT